GCAATACAGATTAGTATTTAAGGATAAATAGTACCTCCCCCTTTCTCCTTTCAAACAAATAAAAATGATTGAAGTTTTTCTATTTGGAATCGTGTTAGGTCTAATTCCTATTACGTTGGCTGGATTATTTGTAACTGCATATTTACAATACCGACGTGGTGATCAGTTGGACCTTTGATTAATTAACATTTCTTGTGTTTATTGACCTCCTATTTGTTTTAATCCTAATTCACAGGAGGTCAAATTCAGATTTTAGACTGCTATTCAATTATTTCAGTTTCATTCTCGAGCTAACAAGACGGGAATCACGCTCTGTAGGATTTGAACCTACGACATCGGGTTTTGGAGACCCGCGTTCTACCGAACTGAACTAAGAGCGCTGTATTTTCATAAAAAAATGTAATGTGACCCCAATACATCTTGCATGCATATACTATCATAATACATGCATATACTATCAGAATATATATATAGAACTCTTTAAATATATATTCATATTGAGTATGTATGTCCAATTTGAATTGATCTCAATTGATCCCTTGCTACTGCGTATAAGATAACTAATAGTTAGGGATAGGGATGACAGGATTTGAACCCGTGACATTTTGTACCCAAAACAAACGCGCTACCAAGCTGCGCTACATCCCTTTCAATTGGTTTACAGTGTCATTGTAAAGAATCTTTGTCTTATTTTCCACATCCTTATCCTCTCCGTTGATATATAGAAATTATCCTGGCATTTTTTTTTTAGTTTCATATCGTATAACATACAATATTAATTAAAATAGAATTAAAAATTTCAAATAAAAAAAAATAATATAAATATCAAATATAAGAAAAAATAAAAATATAAGAATAATAAAATAATAAATAGAATAATAAATAGAATAATAAATATAAGAAACCCACCTAAAAAAAAATGAATATTATTAGGGAATACTTGGGCAGAAATGGACTTCTTTGTTAAAAGTAAAAAAAAAAAATATCTAATGACTCGCGTTGTACATTTCAATTTGAATTAGGAATTCTGCGTACAAATACAAGTAATTATTAACTAAATAACCATCTGATCATATATGGAATTATGTATTACAAATTACAATAAAGAAATAAAGAAGGAGGATTTAAAATGCGAGATCTAAAAACATATCTTTCCGTGGCACCAGTGGTAAGTACTCTATGGTTCGGGGCTTTAGCGGGTCTATTGATCGAGATCAACCGTTTGTTCCCGGATGCGTTGATATTCCCCTTTTTTTCTAGTTATTGACACGGGAAGGGGTGAAAAAGATTAGAGATACAATCAAATATCTGTGATTAATCCCCCTTCTTTTTTTAGAATTTTTTTAGAATTCGAATAAGTTAGAAAAGAGAAAGAAAAAGAATAAAGGTGGATTCGACTTCAGTGAAACTCGGAATCCAGACCAGGATTCAATTGAATTTAATTAATAAGAAATTCCAAATTAAATTAATAATCAAGTCCATTTCTATTAATAATAGAGTGAGACCGGAAATCTAAATGGAATGGCTAGGGCGGGGCAACAATATCATACAAGATACTTAAATGAAACCTGAAATACTGTACTGTGATTCTAAATATAGTTAGAAATCGTTGTATTACTTAATTATTACTATACTATATTGATTGTGATTGGAACGAAATCTTTCATAATTTCATTTTAAATTAGCAACTTCTATTTTTTTTTTCGTTCCTTTCTTCTTCGCTTCGAATCGGAAAATAGAAGAGTTAAGTGAATCAAAAACCCAAAGGAGGTTCATGGCCAAGGGTAAAGATATCCGAGTAACGGTTATTTTGGAATGTACCAGTTGTGTTCGAAACAGTTTTAATAAGGAATCAACAGGTATTTCCAGGTATATTACTCAAAAGAATCGACACAATACGCCTAGTCGATTGGAATTGAAAAAATTCTGTCCCTGTTGTTGCAAACATACGATTCACGCGGAGATAAAGAAATAGATAAAATTGATCGCTTGTGTGTCACCCCTCCAAGGAACATGAAAAATGATATATTATTTCATATTGTTAGAAATTTTTGTTATCAATTCTAATTATATAGATATATAAATTATATATATGTAATATATTTAATTAACATAATAATATATATAGAATATTTCTATTAAAAAAAAATAAAAAAAAAAAAATAGAAAAAAAAAAACAAATCCTATTTTGTAAGAAATAGGATTTTCGGGATAAGGAATAAATAAACCATGGATAAATCTAAGCGACTCTTTCTTAAATCCAAGCGATCTTTTCGTAGGCGTTTGCCCCCGATCCAATCGGGGGATCGAATTGATTATAAAAACATGAGTTTAATTAGTCGATTTATTAGTGAACAAGGAAAAATATTATCTAGACGGGTGAATAGATTGACCTTAAAACAACAACGATTAATTACGCTTGCTATAAAACAAGCTCGTATTTTATCTTCGTTACCTTTTCTTAATAATGAAAAACAATTTGAAAAAGGCGAGTCGACCACTAGAACTACTGGTCTTAAAAAAAAAAAAAATAGGTTTCTCAATTGAATTCAAATTCCAATCTAAATTTCAATCAAATGTGGATTGATGTTTTGTTCGAAAACTACGATAATTCAAATTGGATTGTTGTGTTGTAAGAAAAAAGAGAATCGGTGAAGAAGCAGAAATCTTTTTTTATTGAACGTGGTTGCTCATTTTGACGACTTTATCATATGATGATTTTTTATCATACAAATCTCGACTCTACCTTCCCGGAGTTCAGTCTCCGGGGAATTTTTATTTTATTTATTATTTTAGGATCTCATTGGAAATCGTATAAAGACAACTCCTATTTAATATAGCTATTTGTGCAAGTATTTTACGATTAAGAAGCAACTGCCTTTTGTACAGATTACACACAAAGCGACTATAACTATAGTATACTTTACCCTTATTCTCACGAATTACTGCATTTATTCGACTGATCCACAAACGACGAAAATCTCTTTTTTTCCTATCTCTATCCCGATGAGCTGAAACCAAAGCTTTTATTTTCTGTTGAGTAATAGTTCGAGTAAGTCTTGAATGAGTTCCTCGAAAGGTTGATGTAAATAAACGAATTTTTGTTCTACGGTTCCGAGCTATATATCCTCGTTTAATTCTGGTCATTGAATAAATGAAATTTGGATGAATAACTATTTGATTTCTTTCAGTTATTCTATTCTTTTCTCTTTTCTCCTTCCTAGTCTATTAATAACAAAAACGGATTCTTCCAATGTATAAAATAAAAATTCCAATGGCTTTTGCTACTATAACCTTCCCAACCACGATTTTTTTTTTCTAAGCATTTCACCTTGAAATAAGAAAATTGATACTAGGTATCAAAAAAACATAGTAAAGTAAATTAAATAGAAATAGTGGATTCCATCGTTTCTATGGTTACTTCTTAAACGGAGAGGTCCTCTCTATACACCGGAGCCCCTTTCTTAATTTAATCAATCAATGCTATTGTTAACTTGTACAGTTCACACTCTTTGGCTCTACCTATGAAAAAATATCTAGTAAGAGGTCTTTCACAACGAAATCTACCTATACAGTAACGGTATTTAAGTATGAAGATTAGCTGGGTAACTGACCCTGTTAGTCCGTTCTTGCGAGAATAAGGGCATAATCTTTCCCCTTTTCAAAAAAATAGGATTTCCCCTGCTTAATGGATAACCATTTGTTACCAATGGGGAAGTCTTTCTCATCTTAAATTTCAAATTGAGGTGATTGGATTTACACCAATGTAAACCATAAATTTGATACACAATAGAAGGATAGATATTATTAATAGAATTTTTTTAAGTTTAAGATAGTGAATGGAGTTCTTCCCTTCTATCCTAACCGATCACACCGATACTGGAATTTTTTTTTTCCTTTCTTTTGTTTTAGTCCATGATCTGAACGAGTCGCACATACACCCTAGTACATGTTCCTCGGCGTTGAGGGCATCCCCGAAGAGCGGGGGATTTCGTGACATTTCTGATTGGCTGTCTTGTGTTTCTAATAAGTTGTTTAATTGTTGGCATGTTGAGTCGTATACATAATGAGCTGGTTTAGATCAATCCTAACCCGATGATTATGAATTACTTATATTATATATTAATAGATTAATGATTAATTCAAATTAATAGAAAATTTTGATTTTATATTCAATCTGGTAAAAATCTAAAAATAAAATCATGTATTTGCGCGGAATCTCTGCAAATTTTTTATTCAACCGCTACAAGATCCACAATTCCATGAGCTTGGGCTTCTGCTGCTGACATAAAAACGTCCCTTTCCATGTCTTCGGATACAACCCATAAAGGTTTGCCCGTTCTTTGTACATAAACCCTTGTGATAGTTTCTCGCAGTTTCAGTAGTTCTTCCGCTTCCAGGATAAATTCTCCCGTTTGTGCCTCATAAAAAGAACTAGCGGGTTGATGGATCATTACCCTGATGATATACCATAATTTATAAAGGGTTCCTCTATTCTCACACGATAAGGCGAGAGAGATAACGAATAATAAAAAACCAAAGATAGAATTGAACAACCGTACAGGCATCTTTTTCGTATTGCATACGGCTCTACTATGGAATTTATTTTGACCTTCCATCGAAGAAATAGAAAATATAGAGGGTCTATTAGACCCAGATCGGTAAATGATCCAATAACCACCCTTCCTTTTTTTGGAGTAGTTCAAAAATACTATGATGGTTCCGTTGCTTTATTATTTCGTCTGTTATTCAGCAATCCCAAAGTTTCTTTTTTTTTTTCAAATATAAAATATATATAAAATATAAAATATATATATAAGTTATATTATATAAGTAAAAAAAATCTTGTTTTTTTTTATTTTCATATTCTTTCATAACATAAATATTGTTAATAAATATTGTTAAAAGCTTTCCGGTGTGAAAACAAAAAAGTTTGTGACGCTGAAATAGGCTTCCGATAAATCAGATAAAATCGGAAATGCCCCTTTTCTCATACTACTCTTTCGATACATAATCGAATGGTTTTGAAAAAAGAATTCGCATATCGAATTCGAAGTGCCATGCTATTATTACTTAATATTCATATGGCGAAGGCATAGTCTTCTTTTCTTTTTTTTCTCAAATAAAAGACTCATTGGCGCCAAGCGTGAGGGAATGCTAGACGTTTGGTAATTTCTCCTCCGGCCAGAATAAAAGATCCCATTGAAGCGGCTAATCCCATGCATACTGTCTGTACATCTGGTTGCACAAATTGCATAGTATCGTAAATAGCTATTCCGGGTATTACCCATCCGCCCGGAGAATTTATAAACAAATAAAGATCTTTGGTATCATCCTCTATACTGAGATACACCATAAGGCCAATAAGTTGATTCGATATCTCACTATCAACCTCTTGGCCTAAAAAAAGTAGTCTTTCTCGATAAAGTCGGTTGATCAGGATCAAATTTTATCCCTTAGGAGCCGTACATGCACCTTTTGGTGCATACGGTTCACCAAAAATTGCGAAAAAAAAAGAATCAATGTGTAGATTTCAACCCTCTTTCTTGTTTCATAGCGGACTTTTGCGAATTTCTAACGAATTTTTCTTACATTTTTAAAGAAAGACGACTTTTGACCCGTTTATCTATAAAAAAGAAATAAAAAAAAAAAAAAGAATGTACTAAACTTATTGAACTAACTTCTCATTGATGTATTGTTTTCATCGAGATCGAATCCAAATCGCGATGTAATTTTCTTGTTTCTGAATGGGCTTCTTCAATTCTTTTAGGTTTCTGTTCTACTCCGAGTAAAGATCTGACCGATTTGGATTTGCACATATAGGACAAATACTCCAATACCACGTCTTTTTTGCTACAACTTTCTTTTTTTTTATTTTCTTCAATTTTTTTGCATATTTTCCGCAAAATATATGATAGAAGTCGTAATCATATTACCAATTGGTTTTTTTTCTAAACAGAGCCTGGATGCTTCATTTTATTGGTCCAAACCAAGCCAACCATAAATTATTCTAATAATATTAATTTGGATACCTACCCCCCCCAAAAAAAACTAGATCTAATTGGACTTCATTACACTTCACGCTCCAAATTTTTGATGATTTAATCAATCTTTTTTGCGGTGAAAGAGAGGATATCTCGATCGGGAGAGAGAACGGGGAAATCCCATATGACCCAATATATCTGACAAGTCGCACTATACGTCAACCCAAGATGCATCTTCTTCTCCAGGACTTCGAAAGGGTACTTTTGGAACACCAATAGGCATTAATTAAATGAAAAAAATAATTCAATTAAATTAAGTAGTACATCTCACTTTGATGCGGAAGCGTAACAGTGGGTTTATTGGCTTAATAATGATTGGTATTTATCATATTTTTTTTTATAGATTGAATAAGTTCATAAAAAAAAATCATAAATAAAAAAAGGAAGACCAAATGAATAAAGGAAAATTCTTACGAATAGTTCCTTTGAATGATGAACAAATATGTCTGCATTCACTCATATAAACACTCATATAAAATAGCGTCAACCCCCCCCCCCTCTCCTCCACCATTGCGTATTGTTACTTATCGGGTATAGAATAGATCTGCTTCTTTTTGTTCCTACGAATAGAATTGTTCCATTATTACTAAAAAACTAGAACAAATATTAATCCTTTACCCGAGATAATCCACCGAAAGGGGAGAGTCCATAGTATAGTATAGTTTTTTCCAGTGCAATAAAGTTACATAGTGTCCATTTTTTGTTAATATAAGAGGTATTTTCATGGGTTTGCCTTGGTATCGTGTTCATACCGTCGTATTAAATGATCCCGGCCGTTTGCTTTCTGTCCATATAATGCATACAGCTCTGGTTGCCGGTTGGGCCGGTTCGATGGCTCTATATGAATTAGCAGTTTTTGATCCCTCTGACCCTGTTCTTGACCCAATGTGGAGACAAGGTATGTTCGTTATACCCTTCATGACTCGTTTAGGAATAACCAATTCATGGGGCGGTTGGAGTATCACCGGAGGTACTATAACGAATCCGGGAATTTGGAGTTACGAAGGTGTGGCCGGGGCACATATTGTGTTTTCTGGCTTGTGCTTTTTGGCGGCTATCTGGCATTGGGTCTATTGGGATCTGGAAATCTTTTGTGATGAACGTACAGGAAAACCTTCTTTGGATTTGCCAAAAATTTTTGGAATTCATTTATTTCTTTCAGGGGTGGCTTGTTTTGGTTTTGGCGCATTTCATGTAACAGGATTGTATGGTCCTGGAATATGGGTGTCCGATCCTTATGGACTAACTGGAAGGGTACAACCCGTAAATCCCGCATGGGGTGTGGAAGGTTTTGATCCCTTTGTTCCAGGGGGAATAGCCTCTCATCATATTGCAGCAGGGACATTGGGCATATTAGCGGGCCTTTTCCATCTTAGTGTCCGTCCACCCCAACGTCTGTACAAAGGATTACGTATGGGAAATATTGAAACCGTCCTTTCCAGTAGTATCGCTGCTGTCTTTTTTGCAGCTTTTGTTGTTGCTGGAACTATGTGGTATGGTTCAGCAACTACCCCAATTGAATTATTTGGTCCCACTCGTTATCAATGGGATCAGGGATACTTCCAGCAAGAAATATATCGAAGAGTGGGTGCTGGGCTAGCCGAAAATCAAAGTTTATCAGAAGCTTGGTCTAAAATTCCTGAAAAATTAGCTTTTTATGATTACATCGGCAATAATCCGGCAAAAGGGGGATTGTTTAGAGCGGGCTCAATGGACAATGGGGATGGAATAGCTGTTGGGTGGTTAGGACACCCTATCTTTAGAGATAAGGAGGGGCGTGAACTTTTCGTACGTCGTATGCCTACTTTTTTTGAAACATTTCCGGTTGTTTTGGTAGACGGAGACGGAATTGTTAGAGCCGATGTTCCTTTTAGAAGGGCGGAATCGAAGTATAGTGTCGAACAAGTAGGTGTAACTGTTGAGTTCTATGGTGGCGAACTCAATGGAGTCAGTTATAGTGATCCTGCTACTGTGAAAAAATATGCTAGACGTGCTCAATTGGGTGAAATTTTTGAATTAGATCGTGCTACTTTGAAATCTGATGGTGTTTTTCGTAGCAGTCCAAGGGGTTGGTTTACTTTTGGACATGCTTCGTTTGCTCTGCTCTTTTTTTTCGGACACATTTGGCATGGTGCTAGAACCTTGTTCAGAGATGTTTTTGCTGGTATCGACCCGGATTTGGATGCTCAAGTAGAATTTGGAGCATTCCAAAAACTTGGAGATCCAACTACAAGAAGACAAGTAGTCTGATATCTGATACAACATTGTTTTGTTCCTTTTTATTTTATTATTTTATTTATTTTTGTGATTTGAATTTGACTTTTACATAGGGAACCAGATAAATCTTGATTGGAATCGCTGCCTTTTCTTTTACTTTTGTTCTTTCTTTTTCTTTATCCGGGAGACGATTCCCAATAAACAGGTATGAAAGCTATAATTGTAAACCACGATCAAATCTATGGAAGCATTGGTTTATACATTCCTCTTAGTCTCAACTTTGGGAATCATTTTTTTCGCTATCTTCTTTAGAGAACCACCTAAAGTTCCAACTAAAAAGATGAAATGATTTTTCATTATCTCAATTGAAGTAATGAGCCTCCCAATATGGGGAGGCTCATTACTTCAACTAGTCCCCATGTTCTTCGAACGGATCTCTTAGTTGTTGAGAGGGTTGCCCAAAAGCAGTATATAAGGCGTACCCAGTAAAACTTACAAGTAAACCAGATATAGAGATGGCAACTAGGGTTGCTGTTTCCATTATTATATAAATTCAAGACCACAATGGGTCTAGGATAAGATCCTTTATTTACAGCGGAATGGTATACAAAGTCAACAGATCTCAATGAATAAAAAATTTATGGCTACACAAACCGTTGAGGGTAGTTCTAGATCTGGTCCAAGACGAACTATTGTAGGGGATTTATTGAAACCATTGAATTCGGAATATGGTAAAGTAGCTCCTGGGTGGGGAACTACTCCCTTGATGGGTGTTGCAATGGCTCTATTTGCGATATTTCTATCTATTATTTTGGAGATTTATAATTCTTCCATTTTACTGGACGGAATTTCTATGAATTAGATTCACAAGAACCGACTAACTATTCAATACAAAGTGAAGCATTTAGGTCTTAGATTTTTAGCCCATTCTATTTTGGTTTGGTAGTTCGACCGTGAAATTTCTTTGTTTCTGTATTTCCGGAATATGAGTGTGTGACTTGTTCTAATTGATCCTATTGATAGTACAGAGAATGGGTCTGTCATCTTGATAGAGATGGTTTTACTCCGTCGGATATTTATTCTAGTATCTGGAGCACGGAATATAGAAAATGGATTCTAAAGTATTAGAACTATGATTCATACTTAATATTTAGACCTCGCAGCCGGACTTCCATTTTTTTTTTTTTTTATTTTTAAGAGTTAGAAGTTATAAAAAATCGAGAAAGATTTTGATTCTTTCAAACTGCCGCCTATCTTTTCTTTATTTTGATCAAAGGACAAACGTTTCTTTGGATTTTTTTAATTATATCTATTCATTGAATTGAATAAGTGATGATCCAACAGTTCTTACTCAGGGAATTTTTGGACTTAGATTGAGGGTTTTATTGAATCATCGTGGTTCTGGTATGAATCTGAGGTTTTTTTTAATCGATTCATAGGGTCTTAACAAGAGAATTCCTATCAATACGAAAGAAGACAGCAGTAAAACCGCATTACACACACAAATAAAAAATAACACAAATCAAAGAAAAAAAGTAAATAGAATATTCAATAGGCCTGTAACGATCAAGATAAAGACGAGTGAGCCAACTTGAGATTTTGGCATTATAACCACAAAGAAGAGCTTTCGGATTTCTATTTTTTCGTATCTTCAGAGAAGATTGGAATCATAGGGTTAAGTTAATAAGTTTCAAACTTTCTATTACGCATATCCGTTACAGCCAGTATTTGAGTATTTC